GCTAACTATGACGAATGTGCTAACTATGTATATGACGCCGAAAATAGACCGATTTGATATCACCCTTCAATTCGAATTAGCAAAAGCAATGTCTCCTTGCATAATATGGATTCCAAACATTCATGATCTGTATGTGAATGAGTCGAATTACTTATCCCTCGGTCTATTAGAGAACTATCTCTCCAGGGATTGTGAAAGATGTTCCACTAGAAATATTCTTGTTATTGCTTCGACTCATATTCCCCAAAAAGTGGATCCCGCTCTAATAGCTCCGAATAAATTAAATACATGCATTAAGATACGAAGGCTTCTTATTCCACAACAACGAAAGCACTTTTTCATTCTTTCATATACTAGGGGATTTCACTTGGAAAAGAAAATGTTCCATACTAACGGATTCGGGTCCATAACCATGGGTTCTAATGCACGAGATCTTGTAGCACTTATCAATGAGGCCCTATCAATTAGTATTACACAGAAGAAATCAATTATAGAAACTAATACAATTAGATCCGCTCTTCATAGACAAACTTGGGATTTGCGATCCCAGGTAAGATCGGTTCAGGATCATGGGGTCTTTTTCTATCAGATAGGAAGGGCTGTTGCACAAAATGTACTTCTAAGTAATTGCCCCATAGATCCTATATCTATCTATATGAAGAAGAAATCGTGTAAGGAAGGAGATTCCTATTTGTACAAATGGTACTTCAAACTTGGAACGAGCATGAAGAAATTAACGATACTTCTTTATCTTTTGAGTTGTTCTGCCGGATTGGTCGCTCAAGATCTTTGGTCTTCACCCGGACCCGGATCCGGTGAAAAAAATAGGATCACTTCTTATGGATTCGTTGAGAATGCTTCTGATCTAGTTCGTGGCCTATTAGAAGTAGAAGGCGCTCTGGCGGGATCCTCACGGACAGAAAAGGATTGCAGTCAGTTTGATAATAATCGAGTGACATTACTTCTTCGGTCCGAACCAAGGAATCCGTTAGATATGATGCAAAATGGATCTTTTTCTATCGTTGATCAGAGATTTTTCTATGAAAAATACGAATCGGAGTTTGAAGAAGGGGAAGGGGCCCTCGACCCGCAACAGATAGAGGAGGATTTATTCAATCACATAGTTTGGGCTCCTAGAATATGGCGCCCTTGCGGCAATCTATTTGATTGTATCGAAAGGTCCACTGAATTGGGATTTCCCTATTGGGCCGGGTCATTTCGGGGCAAGCGGATCATTTATCATAAAAAGGATGAGCTTCAAGAGAATGATTCGGAGTTCTTGCAGAGTGGAACCATGCAGTACCAGACACGAGATAGATCGTCCAAAGAACAAGGCTTTTTTCGAATAAGCCAATTCATTTGGGACCCTGCAGATCCATTCTTTTTCCTATTCAAAGATCAGCCCTTTGTCTCTGTGTTTTCGCGTCGAGAATTCTTTGCAGATGAAGAGATGTCAAAGGGGCTTATTACTTCCCAAACAAATTCTTCTACATCTATATCTAGACACTGGTTCATCAAGAATACGCAAGAAAAGCACTTCGAATTGTTGATTCATCGCCAGAGATGGCTTAGAACCAATAGTTCATTATCTAATGGATCTTTCCGTTCTAATACTCCATCCGAGAGTTATCAGTATTTATCAAATCTCTTCCTATCTAACGGAACGCTATTGGATCAAATGGCAAAGACATTGTGGAGAAAGAGATGGCTTTTCCCGGATGAAATGAAATATTTGATTCATGTAACAGGGGAAAGATTTCCCATTCCTTAGCCGTAAAGATATGTGGCCATGAAAAGGGGATTAAGTGGAACAGAATTGGCCGGGTGGTAGAGTCGTGGAAACACTTGTTTATTCCATATTTTGGACCTTAGCTCCATGGAGCAATATGCTACTGCTGAAGCATGGAAGAATTGAAATCTTAGATCAAAACACTATGTATGGATGATATGAACTGCCTAAACAAGAATTCTTGAACGGTGAACAACCAGAGCCTATTACTCACTACATCAAAGAATTTCCATTAATGAAACCATGGAAATCCGTCGGAAAAGAAAAAATACGCATGTCCGATGAAACGATTGTTGCTATCTGCTCCAATAACGAATCATTGGTTTAACTGAATAACTAAAGAAAATAGATAGACCTTTCTCTTCGTCTCAGGTCGATGGATCTTCTCAATTGGAAGATCTCCCATATGGATAATACATATTCCGGTTGACCGAGCCTAATTCTAATTGTTTTGTTCCGAAGCAAACCATGGAGGTGGTTCGTCCTATTCACGACCAAGAGGTACTGGATTCTCTTTCGGATAGGCCCTGAAAAGAGAAGGAAAGCTGGAATGCCAACAGGCGTCTGTCTATTCTCTAATTCACCCGACCCGATAGTACCCATTTTGGGAACGTCCAGTGCCAAAGTCACTGAATGGGTAAGTCGCCAATCCCTAAAATGTACTATGTAATGTACTTTATCCGCTGGGTTACGGGTACTGGTGGGTATTTT